ATTATAAAATTTTTTGTTTGAATCTTTTCATTTCAAGTAATTGGTTGGTCGTAGTCGTATATAGTCGTAATAATGATATACATATATCATGTAATAATATATAATGTAATTGTATGTAATAGTAATAATATATATATAGAATGTAATAATTCTATGTAATATAGAATATATTATGTAATGTAATATAAAATAGTATATAATACTTAATGAAAGAAAGAAATGAAAGAAAGAAAACCCGGCGATAACAATCTATATTCATAATGCAACTGTTAGATCCAAAATAAAGGTCTTTCTTGACCGAAGTTAGAAGTATAGAACTCCCCGATATGGAAAGACGGAATATAGAATCTAAAAGGATAATGAAAGTTGTTCGTCTTTGAATCGGGTTGGACCTGAAGAAAAAAGAATTAAAATAGAAAAATAAAGTAAAAGTTCTATTTTTCGATAGATTGTGGGGCACCTTTTTCTTCTTTTCCTTCGAAATATTATGTTATGGGCAATTAAGCAACCTATTACTGGACTGAGTCCAATAAAAAAATAAAAAGGTAATTAGTATCAGGCATTCGTTCCAAAACGGATTATATCCTCTTGAAAAAGAAGGGAAATGATCAAAATTTAATTTTCAATTGGAACTAAACTGATTCTGTCAATTGATTTTTTCTTACCGTCATATTTTCTAAAAATTTTAATTTAGGTAAGTGCTTTATCAGCATATGTAGCAAAGGAACATATCTAATTTAGCTCTTTCATGCTTACTATAACTAGTTATTTCGGTTTTCTACTGGCTGCTTTAACTATAACCCCAGCTCTATTCATTGGTTTAAACAAGATACGACTTATTTGAAATAAATTGAATGAAAAAATTGATAAAAACGAATATTTCTCTGAGATTCTTGGTATTCTATGGTTCTTTTACACACCAATTGTCAATTCTTGGTCATTGAGATTCATGGATAATTCAGATTAATATTTTTAAATGTATCTTACCTATTTTTTTATCCCCTTAAACAAACCAAAATGATTGAAGTTTTTCTATTTGGAATCGTCTTAGGTCTAATTCCTATTACTTTAGCAGGATTATTCGTAACCGCATATTTACAATACAGACGCGGTGATCAGTTAGATCTTTGATTGAGTAATATTTATTTCTTTTTTATTGACCTCCTTCCTGCAGGAGGTCCAATGCAAGTTGCAATTAAACTTTTTTGTTTTTTTTTTGTTCAAATATTTTATTGTGATTCGACATCAAATAAACTGACTCACGCTCTGTAGGATTTGAACCCACGACATCGGGTTTTGGAGACCCGCGTTCTACCGAACTGAACTAAGAGCGCTTTCTTATGTTTATGACAGGGGATACAACTATACTGTAAAGAAATCTACCCCAATGCATCTTGCATACATATAGTATAAAAAAAACGGAAAATTATGTACAATTTGAATCGTTCTCAATTAATCCTCGTTACTGTCCATAGAAGAAGTAATAGGTAGGGATGACAGGATTTGAACCCGTGACATTTTGTACCCAAAACAAACGCGCTACCAAGCTGCGCTACATCCCTTTTTTTTTCAATTGTTGGGCAGTCTCATTCTACAAAATACCTGTCTTGTTTTCCATATCTTCATTTTTTCCTCCATCTATATACAATTTTCTTATCATTTCTTCTCTTCCTTTTGGTTTCATATAAGAAAATCTTATACATATCATAAATATAAGAATTATATACATCTGAAACCTAACGTATAAAAAAGTTTTATCAGTAATGTTCAGGAACAGGGGATTAAATGAAAATCTCATCTATTGATTAATTGTACATATCTATTTTAGCATTTAGTTCGGAATTCTGTGTAAAATAAATACAAATGATCTTGAACTACAACATCTGACCATATATATGTATTACAATCCATAGGAAAGGAGGATTTTCAATGCGAGATATAAAAACATATCTCTCCGTAGCACCTGTGCTAAGTACTCTATGGTTTGGGTCTTTAGCAGGCCTATTGATAGAGATTAATCGTTTATTCCCGGATGCCTTGTCATTTCCATTTTTTTGATTCTAGTTATTGATTATGTGAAGAAATGAATAAAATTAGAGATACAATTTTACATGACTCAAATTTCGAATTTCCTCCCTCCTTTTTCAGTTCTTTCATTTCAGTTCCTTAGCTTTAGGATAGGGAGAAAAGAAAAAAAGTGTATGGAACCTCAACAAAAATGTGATAGATCGAAGATCGAATTTGGGAGACCTAAAATTTAAATGTGGATCCAGTCTAGGGAGGGTTCCGCGAGAAAGAAGATACTTAAATTAAATAAGAATAATAATTTAGTGGATTTAGGATAGGAACAATTGATAGTTAGAAAGAAATTGTATTACTTAATTATTACTTCATAAAATAAAATTATTATTTTATTACTCTATAAAATATAAAATGAAAATTTTTACTTAATTACAATTACATTAATATTAATTTTTAAATTTGAATAAATAAGAATTTAAGAATTTAATGATAATTGCAACGAAATTTTTAGAAAATTCTATTTCTAGTTAGTAACTTCTATTTAATTTATTTTTGTTTTCTTCTTCAGCTCGGATCGAAAATGTAAGAGTTAAGCCGATACAAAATTCAAAGGGGGTTTATGGCTAAGGGTAAGGATGTAAGAGTTATAGTTATTTTAGAATGTACCGGTTGTGCCCGAAATGATGTCAATAAGGAATCGCCGAGTATTTCTAGATATATTACTCAAAAGAATCGACACAATACGCCTGGTCGATTAGAATTGAGAAAATTTTGTCGCTATTGTCACAAGCATACGATTCATGGGGAAATCAAGAAATAGATTGAACGGAACACATGTGTTCTTTTCAAGTCAAAGAAGAAAAAGAGCTTAACATATATTTAATTTTAATTTTTAATATAGAATATGAATAATAGAATATGAATAATGTGTATACATTATGCATACAAATCAAAGCCTATTTTGGTAGGATCTGAAGTAAATAAAATAAAGAAATAGAATTTTAGAGATAAGGAATAAACCATGGATAAATCCAAACAATCTTTTCGCAAATCCAAACGATCTTTTCGTAGGCGTTTGTCCCCAATTAGATCGGGGGATCGAATCGATTATAGAAACATGAGTTTAATTAGTCGATTTATTAGTGAACAAGGGAAAATTTTATCTAGACGGGTGAATAGATTGACTTTGAAACAACAACGATTAATTACTATTGCTATAAAGCAAGCCCGTATTTTATCTTTGTTACCTTTTCTTAATAATGAGAGACTATTTAAGAATAAAAAATCGGAGTCGATCCCCCGAACTCGAATTACTCGTCCTAGAAAAAAAAAATAGACATACTCCTCAATTGACTCCAAACTCCAATTGTAACTCAAGCTCAGATGTGTTTTTTGTTCGAAAAGGCCTAGAATCTAGAAGAGTGGGTTCCTGTGTTAAAAGAAAAAAAATTCCCATTTTTTTTAAACATGTTCGTTCATTCCTATTACTTATTTTTTTTTATTTTTTAAGTGATTTTTATTCTATCTTCCCGGAGAAGTCACTCCGGGGAATTCTGTTTCGTTTCAATCATTCCTTTACTGTACATGACTTTATAATCTACTTTATTTGAATTTGATTTGATGATCTTGTTGGAAATCATGTAAAGATAATTCTTATTTGATATAGCTATTTGTGCAGGTATTTTACGATTAAGAAGCAATTGCTTCTTGTACAGATTATGTATTAATATACTATAACTATACAATACTGACTTTTCACGAGTTATTGCATTTATCCGAGTGATCCACAAACGACGAAAATCCCTCTTTTGCCTACCTCTATCTCGATGAGAGGAAGCCAAAGCTCTAATTTTTTGTTGAGTAATCGTTCGAATAAGTCTCGAATGAGCCCCTCTAAAGGTTGACGCAAAAAAACGAATTTTTGTTCGACGTCTACGAGCTATATATCTCCGTCTAACTCTTGTCATTGAATCAAATTAAACCTTAATGAATAACTAATTGATTTCTATTCTTTCAGCCATCCTTTTATCCCCCTTTTGGTCGATGAATAACAAAACGGATTATTCCGATATATAAAATATGAATTCGAATGGCTTTTGCTACTATAACCTTCCTTACCACCATTTTTTATTCCTTTCAGGCATTTCACCTGAAAATAATAAATTCTAATGATACTAAAAAAAAGTGGGTTCCTTCGTTTCTATGGTTATTTCTTAAACGGCGAGGTCCTCTCTATACACCGGAGCTTCTTCTTTCATTTAATCAAATGGTATTGTGAACTTGTATAGTTCACACTCTTTGGCTCTACCCATCAATTATCAATTATAGAGTAATAGCTCTTTTCACAATAAGAGTTATCTATACAGTAACGGCATTTAATTAGGAAAGTTAGCTAGGTAGCTGACCCTCTTAGTCCGTTCTTTTAACAATGGGAGCATAATCTTTTTGCTTCTTATGATACCATTTCCTCCGCTTAATGGATAACTATTTACTACCTATGGGGAATTGCTTTTCATCTCAAATTTAGGTGATTGGATTTACACCAATGGAAACCATAAATTCCATACACAATACACAATATAGATATATGAAAAATCTTTTCCATTTACTCTATTCATTGGTGCCGTTCAGTAATACTGGAAAAATTTTCTCATTTGTATTTGTTCGAACTCATGATCTGAACGAGTCGCACATACACCCTAGTACATGTTCCTCGACGCTGAGGACATTCTCTAAGAGCGGGAGATTTCGTAACATTTCTTATTGGCTGTCTTGCATTTCTAATAAGTTGTTTAATAGTTGGCATGTCGTATAATTATATATACGTTGTATATATAATTAGAAAATGGAATGGGTTGGTTTAGATCGATCTTAACCTGAGAATTCATCTGATAATTAATAATTATCAATTTTTTCTATTCAATATAAAATCACAGAAAATTCAATTACGGTTTGAAATAGATTTACAATAAAAAATCCTCTAAATCCTCCTCAGGATCCGCCCCTACAAGATCAACAATGCCGTGAGCTTGGGCTTCTGTTGCTGACATAAAAATATCTCTTTCCATGTCTTGGGCTACAACCCAAAGAGGCATACCTGTTCTTTGTACATAAACCTTTGTGAGGTTTTCGCGAAGTTTCACTATCTGTCTCGTTTCCCTGAAAAAGTCCCCTGTTTTTCCATCATAAAAAGAACTAACAGGTTGATGAATCATAATCCTAACCTAATGTTATTGATATAACAGGTTCTTCTATCTCGCATGATTGGGCTAAATTAAAGGATAAAAAAATAAAAAGAAGAAAATGGAATTGAACAACCGTACGGGCATTTCTATGTTGCATACGGCTCCGCAACGGAATTCTTCTCTTCTATTCTAATCGAATTTATCTGATTCAGATCGTTGAATTATCCATTTACCACCCTTCCTTTCGTAGGAGTAAAAAATACTATGATGGTTCTGTTGCTTTATATAGATATCTTATCTATGATTTAGCAATCCCAAAGTTCCCTTCTGATACGATCAAATAAGGAAAATTTATTTTTTTTTCGTACTCTTTCATAAGATGAATATCAAAAGGAGACTTCTGGTGTGGAAGAAAAAAAGTTTGTGACGCTGAAATGTACTCCCGACACATAAAATCAACAAATCGGAAATACTCTTTGTTTCATACTACTATCTCGATACAAAATCTCATGTTATGAAAAAACAATAAAATAATGGTTTGTTTAGATCGAACTCGAAGTGCCATGCTATTATTACTTATTATTCATATTCAATATGGCGAAGGCATAGTGTTTCTTTTTTTTCAAATCAAAACTCATTGGCGCCAAGCGTGAGGGAATGCTATACGTTTGGTAATTTCTCCTCCGACCAGGATGAAAGATGCCATCGAAGCGGCTATTCCCATGCATATTGTATGCACGTCGGGCGTCACAAATTGCATAGTATCAAAAATAGCTATTCCTGATATTATCCATCCGCCGGGAGAGTTTATAAATAAATAAAGATCCCTAGTATGATCTTCTATACTGAGAAATACCATGAGACCAACAATAGTATTCGAGATCTCCTCCTTGACCTCTTGTCCTAAAAAAAGTAATCTTTCTCGATAAAGTCGGTTGATTAGGACAAAAAATCCTATCCTTTAGTCCTTTAGGAGCCGTACACGCACCTTTGGATGCATACGGTTCAAAATCAAAATGAAACGGAGAAAAAAGAATCAATGTGTCGATTCTTGTTCTATTTCTTTTTTCTTTAACTTAATAGGTTTTTCTTCCATTTTTCAAAAAAACATGAGATGTGTTCTCGTTTCTTTACCTATAAAAAAAAGAATTTATTGAACTTATTGAAATTGAACTAATCTCTCTCATTGATGTATTATTTCATCGATATTCAAATCACGATGCAATTTTCTTGTTCCTGAATGGGCCCTTGCAATTCTTTTAGGTTCATGTTCTACTCCGGGAAAAGATCTGTCCGAATTTTATTTGCACATATAGGGCAAATAATCTCAGTACCACTTCTTTTTTTTAATTCGTTTCATGTCTTTTCCCAACTCAACTATTTGATGTATTCATCATGCTATTCTGTTGGTTATTGGTTGGACGTTTGAAATCACTCTTATAATAACCCACCTTACTTATAGTAATATAGTAAGGATAAGAATCCTTTATAATACAAGTAATAATCATACATATATTATATTACCAATTTGGTATTTTCTGAACGGAGCCTGAATACTTTATTTTTATTTTTCCAAGTGAACCATAAATCCTCCTAATTGATAATATGGATCCCAAAATGCAAATATAAATAAATTGATCTAATTACACTTCACGCTCCGAATGATTGATGCTTCCCTCAATACAATATTTCTTGGGCGAAACAGAGGATATCTCGATCGGGGGAGAAAACGGGTAAATTCCATATGACTCAATATGTCTGACAAGTCGCACTATAACTCAACCCAAGTTGCATCTTCCTCTCCGGGAATCCGAAAAGGTACTTTTGGAACACCAACGGGCATTAATTTAAAGACAAAATTGAGTACTATACTTCACGTTAATATGGAAACGTAACAATGGCTTTATCATCTTTATCTCTTTTTCTCTTTATTTTTATTGTATTTTATACATAGATTTTTATACATAGATTGAAAGGTTTATAGAGTAAGACAGAATGAATAAAGAGAAAATTTAACTAACGTATCAATCGTTGGAATGATAAACAAGTATCTATGTATTTGTTTCCCGAAAGTAGGAGTAATCCTCCCATTGCGTATTGGTACTTATCGGGTATAGAATAGATCCGCTTCTCTTTGTTCTTACGAACAGAATTTTTACCTTATTTTCAATGAAACGGAATAAATATTAACCTTTTCTCATACAGAATCTACTGAAAAGTTAGGTACATAGTATAGTCTTTTCCAATTCCAATGCGATAAAATAAAGTGACATAGTGTCTAGTTTTTTTTTGATAAAGGGGTATTTCCATGGGTTTGCCTTGGTATCGTGTTCATACTGTCGTATTGAATGATCCTGGTCGATTACTTTCGGTCCATATAATGCATACAGCCCTAGTTGCTGGTTGGGCCGGTTCGATGGCTTTATACGAATTAGCGGTTTTTGATCCCTCTGACCCCGCTCTCGATCCAATGTGGAGACAAGGTATGTTCGTTATACCCTTCATGACTCGTTTAGGAATAACCAATTCGTGGGGTGGTTGGAGTATTTCAGGGGGAACTATAACGAATCCAGGTATTTGGAGTTATGAAGGTGTGGCAGGGGCACATATTGTGTTTTCTGGTTTGTGCTTCTTGGCAGCTATCTGGCATTGGGTGTATTGGGACCTAGAAATATTCTGCGATGAACGTACGGGCAAACCCTCTTTGGATTTGCCTAAGATTTTTGGAATTCATTTATTTCTCTCAGGATTGGCTTGCTTTGGTTTTGGCGCATTTCATGTAACAGGTTTGTATGGTCCTGGAATATGGGTGTCCGATCCTTATGGACTAACCGGAAAAGTACAACCTGTAAGTCCTGCATGGGGCGCGGAAGGCTTTGATCCTTTTGTTCCCGGAGGAATTGCCTCTCATCATATTGCAGCGGGTACATTGGGCATATTAGCGGGTTTATTCCATCTTAGTGTCCGTCCGCCTCAACGTCTATACAAAGGATTGCGTATGGGCAATATTGAAACTGTACTTTCCAGTAGTATCGCTGCTGTTTTTTTTGCAGCTTTCGTTGTTGCTGGAACTATGTGGTATGGTTCAGCAACAACTCCAATCGAATTATTTGGTCCCACTCGTTATCAGTGGGATCAAGGATACTTTCAGCAAGAAATATACCGAAGAGTTAGCGCCGGACTAGACGAAAATCTAAGTTTATCGGAAGCTTGGTCTAAAATTCCCGAAAAATTAGCTTTTTATGATTACATTGGTAATAATCCGGCAAAAGGGGGATTATTCAGAGCAGGGTCAATGGATAACGGGGATGGAATAGCTGTTGGATGGTTAGGGCACCCTGTCTTTAGAGATAAAGAAGGGCGCGAGCTTTTTGTACGTCGTATGCCTACTTTTTTTGAAACATTTCCGGTGGTTTTGGTGGATGGAGACGGAATTGTGAGAGCCGATGTTCCTTTTAGGAGAGCAGAATCAAAGTATAGTGTTGAACAAGTAGGTGTAACTGTTGAGTTCTATGGTGGCGAACTCAATGGAGTCAGTTATAGTGATCCTGTGACTGTTAAAAAATATGCTAGACGTGCCCAATTAGGTGAAATTTTTGAATTAGATCGGGCTACTTTGAAATCTGATGGCGTTTTTCGTAGCAGTCCAAGGGGTTGGTTCACTTTTGGTCATGCTACGTTTGCTTTGCTCTTCTTTTTCGGACACATTTGGCATGGCGCTAGAACCTTGTTCAGAGATGTTTTTGCTGGTATTGATCCAGATTTGGATGCTCAAGTGGAATTTGGAGCATTCCAAAAAATAGGAGATCCAACTACGAGGAGACAAGTAGTCTGATACAAGATTGCTCTGGTATCTTTCGCCTCTTTTTTTATTTGACATAGGGTTAGAGTACTTAAGAAATCTTGACTTGAATCACTATCTTTTCTTTTCCTTTTCTTTATATTTATATTTTATACTATTTATACTATATGGTAAATGATGCCAAATGAATAGGTGTGGAAGCTATAATTGTAAACCACGATCGAATCTATGGAAGCATTGGTTTATACATTCCTTTTAGTCTCTACTTTAGGGATAATTTTTTTCGCTATCTTTTTTCGAGAACCGCCTAAGGTTCCAACTAAAAAAGTAAAATAATTTTTCATTATTTCAGTTGAAGTAATGAGTCTCCCTACTCTATATGGGAGACTCATTATTTCTACTAGTCCCCGTGTTCTTCGAATGGATCTCTTAGTTGTTGAGAGGGTTGCCCAAAAGCGGTATATAAGGCGTACCCAGTAAAGCTTACAAGTAAACCAGATATAAAGATGGCGATTAGGGTTGCTATTTCCATTTTTAGACAATTTCAAGATCACAATACAATGGATCTAAAATAAGATCGTTTATTTACAACTACAACGAAATGGTATACAAAGTCAACAGATCTCAACCAATGATTAAATAAATAGGATTTATGGCTACACAAACCGTTGAGGATAGTTCTAGATCTGGGCCAAGACGAACTACCGTAGGGAATTTATTGAAACCACTGAATTCGGAATATGGTAAAGTAGCTCCGGGCTGGGGGACTACACCACTAATGGGGATCGCTATGGCCCTATTTGCGGTATTTCTATCTATTATTTTGGAAATTTATAATTCTTCCATTTTACTGGATGGAATTGCAATGAGTTAACTTTAATAAGAACTATGAAGTATTAGTTAAAAAAATTACTTTACTTAAACTTAAAACTTTGATTTCTAGACCATTCTGGTAGTTCGACCGTGGAATTTATTTGTTTCGGTATCTCCG